CTAAACAGTATCACTTTTTTTTATAGATCGTTCGGCAAAGTTTTTTTTATTTAAAATTTCACTATTTCAATTTAAAATTTTATTTTTAAATTGAAATAGAAATGAAAAATATCTTCATTTCGAAATTCTCTTGGATTTTAGTTGAGTAATGTATTCTATGAATAATAAATATATATGAAGAATACTCTTTCAATCAAAGAAATATTTCAATTATTTCCGTGTTCGTATTTTGAAAGTAAAAAAAGTAAAAGGAATACAAATGGTAGGAAATTTATTCCAACTGAATTCTTCATAAATTTTCTATTTCGATGAACTGACTCTTACCAAAGTTAGATATGGACCATGAGGAAGAACGGAACTTTTTTTTTATTTTGTTTACCTCTTTACTGTTCAAAGATCAAAGAGAAAACAATTCGGTTATTCCATTACGTGGATACACATTGGGAAACAACATAGTAGTTGTCCAACGAGATACTGCACATACTAAAATATTGTCTTGGGCGAGTCACATATTGCGCCGCTTGTTTTAGTTTTACTATTTTAGAAATTTTATTTTTGTTTTGCTTGTTTTATTGAACCCATTTCATATCATGGTTCAAACGTTAAAAGTCGACGGGTTTTACTAATCCTTTTCGAAATCCGAAGAAGTTCCCATGGATCATTTGTCAACTCCTCAATCAATGACTTCTTCGTCGGAATGCTAACTAAAATAATCTTTTAGTTAGCATTCCGACGAAGAAGTCATTGATTCTTTCGATCGGGATTCATATTGAAAATAATCAGAAATCTAGGAATTCTAATCGTAAAAGTCGCTTTCGATTATTTCAAATTAATTTAATTGAAATCAACACAAATTAAATACAAATAGATAAAGCAAAGAAATAGAATTGGGATACTATATAATATACATTATCACTATATATATTATATATACGTAATTTAATCGATTTCTATATATATAGAAAAGGAATATGATGATACTATTGTAGATTGATCTATATTAATCTATATTAAATTAACCCGCATTACAATACAACTTTATACACTACAATAACAATACTAGATAGTATGGTAGAAAGAAATATCTGAATCTTTCTACCATACTATCGTATCCCATAGAATACGACTGATTCTAGTCTGCCCATTTCATTTAAGACGCGAAATTTTTATCCTTTTCTTCTCTGCAATTATTGATAAGAAATAAAAAATCAAGTTTAATTCAAATTAATCACCTTGGCTGACTGTTTTTACGTATATTATAAGTAAAAAAGCAGTAGGAACTAGAATAAACAGTGCAGTAGCAATAAATGCGAGAATATTTACTTCCATAATCTCATTGTTTAATTTTTCTTTAATTCGCAATAACTCGGGAGTTAATCCCATAGAGATAATAAACCTTTCGCCTGTAAATTCAATGGGATGCATTACATCTCGATGATATCGAATCGGATCAATATCATGAATAACAATATCGGAGCTATCAAATAGATTCATCGTCAAGAATTGAATAGTATAACATAGGATGATCTTTTATCCATACTAAACTCAAAATTTGATTCCCGATACAATCAATAATTCCTTTATTTATTTATCATTCTTTTCCATTCTTTCTTTTCTATAACCTACCGCCCTCTTTGTACAATCATCTGATGAAGTATCATCTAACCGCCTTTCCACTTACCATTGGTTCTAAACAAACCCCAACAAACAATAGAAGCTCAATGAAAAAAAAAAGGAAGGAGCTAAGTTATAAACTCCTTTTTTTAATGATCCAATCTTCTTGGAAAACAAAAGAAGTATGATAAAGACGAGTACAAATTTCGGTATAAAAAAATCGAATATTCCATCAAATTAACTATTTTTTTATATATTTATATATAAATTTAAAAAGTTTGTTCTTTCAAGGAAAAACCCTTATAAATTTATAAATATAAAATAAAAAAAAAAATTCATTACCTCGCTAATAAAAAAGTGATCCTTGTTTGATCTTTATTTTTTGAATATCCTCTTTCATTGGATTAGTAATGGGACGCATATATCAAAAGTTCAATGCGAAATTTGAATGAGATAGATTATTTCAAATTAGTAAAATTTGAAATTGAGGTTACACAAAATAGGGCCCGAAAAGGATATACTTTTATTTTAATCTTAAAAAAAAAAGTATTCTATACTATTCTATACACAGTAACTATGTTCAATTTTTTTTATATTGTACAAATTCTATTTATGTATGTACTCCCGGGAAACATACAATACTCTACTCTATTTCATATTTCACAGATCGGGAGTAATTGAAAAAGCCAGACCCAGTACAGTACGGTATCCCGTGGAATCCTGAATCTGATGCTAATAATATAATAATTGTACTAATCCACATATGCCTCTCTCCCATCAATCGAATCGGTACTAGTCGAAGAAATAGAAATTCCCCCATTTGGTTGATGATAAATGTGAAACGAAAAAGAAAAAAAGAAGAGGGATCGCTGTTGGGAATGAAATT